TTTTTTCAGAACCCCAAGAAGAAAAAAAAAATTCAGAAGAAGAGATAAAAATTTTCAAATTTTTATTTGATGTAGTGATAACGGATAGCAAAGATCAAACTCTTATAAAAAATTTTATTGATTTCAATGAAATAAATAAAAAAGTTCCTCGCTGGTCATACAAATTAAAAAGTGAGTTGGAAGAATTGGAAGGCGAAACTGAAGAAAATGTACCAACGGAGCCTGGAATTCGTTCAAGAAAGGCAAAACGTGTCGTGGTTTTTACTGATAAAGAGGAGCATAACGAGATTTATACTAATCTTAAAGATAATAAAAATTCCGATCAAAAAAATGAAATGGCTTTGATCCGTTATTCACAACAATCTGATTTTCGTCGAGATATAATTAAAGGATCCATGCGTTCCCAAAGACGTAAAACTGTTATTTGGGAATTTTTTCAAGCAAAAGCACATTCCCCCCTTTTTTTTGATAGAATAGATAAACGTTTTTTTTTTTCGTTTGATATATGGGGGCTAAAAAAAAAAATCCTTAGAAATTTAAGGTGGAAAAAAATAATTTTTGAAAAAAACGAAGAAGAACAATCAAAAATAGAAGAAAAAAAACGGATAGAAATTGCAGAAACTTGGGACAGCTTCCTATTTGCTCAAATAATAAGAGGTTCTATCTTAGTAACTCAGTCTATTCTTCGAAAATATATTATATTACCTTTATTGATAATAATTAAAAATAGTGTCCGTATTTTATTATTTCAATCTCCTGAGTGGTCCGAGGATTTAAAGGATTGGAAACGTGAAATGCATGTTAAATGCACTTATAATGGGGTTCAACTATCCGAAACAGAATTTCCAAGAAACTGGTTAACGGATGGTATTCAGATAAAAATCCTATTTCCTTTTTATCTTAAACCTTGGCATAAATCTAAATTTCAATCATCTCAGAAGGCTCTAATAAAAAAAACAAAAGACAAAGTAGAAAAAAAAACTTTTTGTTTTTTAACAGTTTGGGGAATGGAAACCGAAGTACCGTTTGGTTCTGCCCAAAAAAAGCCCTCTTTTTTTGGACCTATTTATAAAGAATTAAAAAAAAGAATCAAAAAATTCAAAACAAGGATTTTCAAAGAAAGATCAAAAGTTTTCCTAAAAGTCGCAAAAGAAATTAAAAATTGGATTAAAAAAAACTTTATTTTTATAAAAATAAAAGACCTTTCAAAACAAAATATAATTCCATTATTTGGCCTGAGAGAAATAAATGAATTAAATGAAACTAAAAAAGATTCAATAATGAGTAATCAGATGATTCATGAACCATCTGTTCAAAATAAATCCACGGAATGGACAAATTCTTCACTCAGCGAAAAAAAAAAAAAAATTTTGATTGATAGAATAAAGACAATCAGAAATCAAATAGAAGAAATTTCAAAAGAAAAACAAAACCTAACTAATAGTTGTAACAAACCACGTTATGGTTCTAAAATAATTGAGTCATCAAAAAAAATTTGGCAGACATTAAAAAGACAAAATACCCGATTAATTCGTAAATCTTTTTTTTTTTTTAAATTTTGCATCGAACAACTGTCTATAGCTATTTTTATAGGTATCATTAATATTCCAAGAATTACTACACAACTTTTTTTTGAATCAACAAAAACAATTATTGATAAATTTATTTACAAGAATGAAGAAACTGGAAAAAAATTTCATAAAAAAAAAAATACCATTTATTTTATTTCGACTATAAAAAATTTAATATCAAAAAAAAAAATTTTTAGTTCTGACCTATGCTCTTTATCACAAGCATATGTATTTTACAAATTATCAAAAATTAAAGTTAGTAACTTTTCGAAATTAAAGGCTGTTCTTGAATATAACATATGCATAACATCCTTTTTTGTTAACAATAAAATAAAGGATTTTTTTAAAGAACAAGGAATCTTTCATTATGAATTGAAAGATAAAACATTTTTAAATTCCGAAGGAAATCAATGGAAAAACTGGTTACGAAGTCATTATCAATACAATTTACCTCAGATTACATGGGCTAGATTAGTAACAAAAAAATGGAAAAATAAACTAAACCAAGACTCTCTAGTTATAAATCCAAGTTTAACCAAGGAGGATTCATATGAAAAAAAAAAAGTTGATCATTATAAAAAACAAAAGTTTTTTGAGGCCGACTCGTTATTAAATCCCAAACATAATTTAAAAAAAGATTCTATATATAATCTTTTTTGCTACAAATCTATTCATTCTACAGAAAAAATTTTTGACATGTCTATAGGCATTGCTTTAGATAATTGTTTAGTCTCTTATTTTCTAGAAAAATATAATATTCGGGGTATGGGGGAAATTCGGCATAGAAAATATTTGGATTGGAGAATTCTAAACTTTTGGTTTACAAAAAAAGTAAATATGGAGCCCTGGATTGATACCAAGAGTAAAAAAGAATATATTAAGACTAAAGTTCAGAATTATGAAAGAGTTGATAAAATAACTAAGACGAGTCTTACCAACAAAAAAAGAAACTTTTTTGATTGGATGGGAATGAATGAAGAAATACTAAATCGTCGTATAACAAATTTTGAATTTTTTTTCTTTCCAGAATTTTTATTATTTTCTAGTACATATAAAAATAAACCGTGGGTTATACCAATTAAATTACTTCTTTTAAATTTTAATGAAAATAAAAACGTTAATAAAAGGATCACTCGAAATCAAAAAAGTTTTATACCATCAAATGAAAAAAAATCCCTTAGATTTTATAATCTAAATAAAGAAGAAAAAGAATTGGCAGGTCAAGGAGAGCTTGAATCAGATAAAAAAAAAAAAAAAAATCCTAAATTGGCTCTATCACACCAAGAAAAAAATATTGAAGAAAATTATGCAGAGTCGAAGATAAAAAAACGTAAAAATAAAAAACAATACAAAAGCAATACAGAGGCGGAACTCGATTTTTTTCTCACAAGGTATTCGCGTTTTCAATTGCGATGGAATTGTTTTTTGAATAAAAAAATTCTCAATAATATAAAAATATACTGTCTCTTGGTTAGACTAAAAAATCCAAATGAGATAGCGATATCTTCTATTGAAAGAGGGGAGATGAGCCTAGACATTCTAATGCTTGAGAAGAATTTCACTTTTGAAAAATTAATGAAAAAAGGAATTTTTATTATTGAACCTGTACGTTTGTCTGTAAAAAACGATGGACAACTTATTATATATAGAACCGTAGGTATTTCATTGGTTCATAAAAATAAACAAAAAATAAGTAAAAGATACAAAAAAAAAATTGAAAAATACATTACAAAATATCAAAACAAAACTGTAAATACAAACAAAAATAATTATGATTTCTTTGTCCCTGAAAATATTCTATCCCCTAAACGACGTAGAGAATTTCGCATTTTAATTTGTTTCAACTTAAAAAAAAAAAATGCGAGGGATATAAATTCAAAATTTTATAAGAATGTTCAAAACTTGACCAAAGTTTTGCATAAAAATAAAGATCTTGATAAGGATAAAAATAACCTAATTAAATTAAAATACTTTCTTTGGCCCAATTTTAGATTAGAAGATTTAGCTTGTATGAATCGCTATTGGTTTAATACTACTAACGGAAATAGTTTCAGTATGATAAGAATACATATGTATACGCGATTTAAAATTCATTAATGAGAGATCCTTTTTACTATATATAATATATAAGTTACGGTATATGAAAACAACTGTATGCACAAAAACTGTATGCACAAATATGCGGTATTTTTTTTAATTCAATCTTTATCATGAGATTAATTTAATCAATGACATAGATACCAATCCGAGCGGATCCATAAATAAATTAACAGAATCCTCCTTTTTTATATCGAAATTTAGACTTTTTTATTAAATTAAGAATTAAGAAGTTTATAATTTAATTCAGATCCTTGTACAAAAAAACTACCACTATTATTACTGATCAGTAAAATTCATATCTTTCAATTCATATTAAAAGGGGAAGGATTTCTTTTTATGATAAAAAATACATTCATTTCATTTCAAGAAAAAAAAGAAGAAAGCAGGGGATCCGTTGAATTTCAAGTATTCAGTTTCACTAATAAGATACGAAGACTTACTTCACATTTGGAATTGCACAGAAAAGATTTTTTATCTCAGAGGGGTCTACGAAAAATTCTGGGAAAACGTCAACGACTGCTGGCTTATTTGTCAAAAAAAAATAGAGTACGTTATAAAGAATTAATTAATCAGTTGAATATTCGGGAATTAAAAACTCGTTAAATTAAAAAATTGTGAATTAGTTAATTTTTTAGATCTTGAATTTTTTGATAAACTTCTTTTTTAGCAATCTAATTCATACCAGAACGAATCAAGGAAAAACTTATGAAGAGACCAGTTACAGGAAAAGATCTTATGATAGTCAATATGGGACCTCACCACCCATCCATGCATGGTGTTCTTCGCTTAATTGTTACTCTAGATGGTGAGGATGTTGTTGACTGTGAACCCATCTTGGGTTATTTACACAGAGGAATGGAAAAAATTGCAGAAAACCGAGCAATTATACAATATTTACCTTATGTAACGCGATGGGATTATTTAGCTACTATGTTTACAGAAGCAATAACAGTAAATGGACCAGAACAATTGGGAAATATTCAAGTTCCTAAAAGGGCCAGCTATATCAGAGTAATTATGCTTGAATTGAGTCGTATAGCTTCTCATCTGTTATGGCTCGGCCCTTTTATGGCAGATATTGGTGCACAGACTCCTTTTTTCTATATTTTCAGAGAGCGAGAATTTGTATATGATCTATTCGAAGCTGCCACCGGTATGAGAATGATGCATAATTTTTTTCGTATTGGAGGAATAGCGGCTGATTTACCTTACGGTTGGATAGATAAATGCTTGGATTTTTGTGATTATTTTTTAACAGAGGTTGTTGAATATCAAAAACTGATTACACGAAATCCTATTTTTTTAGAACGGGTTGAAGGAGTTGGGATTATTGGTGGGGAAGAAGCAATAAATTGGGGTTTATCCGGACCAATGTTACGCGCATCCGGAATACCATGGGATCTTCGTAAAGTGGATCGTTATGAGTCTTACGATGAATTTGAATGGGAAATTCAGTGGCAAAAACAAGGAGATTCATTAGCTCGTTATTTAGTACGACTTAGCGAAATGACAGAATCCATAAAAATTATTCAACAGGCTCTGGAAGGACTTCCGGGAGGTCCCTATGAAAATTTAGAAAGCAGAGGCTTTGATAGAAAAAGTAATCCAGAATGGAATGATTTTGAATATCGATTCATTAGTAAAAAACCTTCTCCTACTTTTGAATTATCGAAACAAGAACTTTATGTAAGAGTTGAAGCTCCAAAAGGGGAATTGGGAATTTTTCTCATAGGAGATCAAAGTGGTTTTCCTTGGAGATGGAAAATAAGACCACCCGGTTTTATTAATTTGCAAATTCTTCCTGAACTAGTTAAAAGAATGAAATTGGCTGATATTATGACGATACTCGGTAGCATAGATATAATTATGGGAGAAGTTGATCGTTAAAATGATAATTTATGCAACAGAAGTACAAACTATAAATTCTTTTGCTTTTGTTAGATTGGAATCTTTAAAAGAGGTATATGGACTCATATGGATATTTGTCCCTATATTTTCTCTTGTATTGGGAATCATAACAGGTGTACTAGTAATTGTGTGGTTAGAAAGAGAAATATCTGCAGGTATACAACAACGTATTGGACCTGAATACGCCGGCCCGTTGGGAATTCTTCAAGCCCTAGCCGACGGGACAAAACTACTTTTCAAAGAAGATCTTCGTCCATCTAGAGGCAATACTCCTTTATTTAGTATTGGGCCGTCGATAGCAGTTATCTCAATTTTACTAAGTTATTCAGTAATTCCCTTTAGCAATCACCTTGTTTTAGCGGATCTCAATATCGGTATTTTTTTATGGATTGCCATCTCAAGTATTGCTCCTATTGGACTTCTTATGTCAGGATATGGATCAAATAATAAATATTCTTTTTTAGGTGGTCTGCGAGCTGCTGCCCAATCGATTAGTTATGAAATACCATTAACTCTATGTGTTTTATCAATATCTCTACGTGCGATTCGTTGAAACATAAACGTTTTACTATTACGTTTCTTATAGACGAATAAGTTAAAAAACGGAATCTATATATTTATTATATATTTATCTTTCGGGTTAATCTTAATAAAAATAAAAGTAATTTGATAGTTATATATGAGTGAAAAAAACTGCTCAGAAATTAGCAGTAAAAATAAAATTTGAGTCTCATTTCCTAGGTACAAAGGTTAAACGGAAATAAACATATGCGTAAGAATAGTTTTACCCCAAGGTTGGTTGATTAGTCATCCTGGCTTGAAGCGGGTTAAAAAGATTAACCATATGGCGTTTTCACTAGCAGTTATATAGATTAACATACATGTATTACAAGGTGAGCGGCAATTAGGTAAAAGCGAGTGGATGGTTAGAAACACCAAAATACACAAAGAATTTGTAATAGAGATTAACCAAATTGAAAAGGATTTTTATGCATAACATAAGATAAAAAAAAAAAAAAGAAGGTTAATTGGGGCTTGAAATTAGTAGAAATGATTAGACAGTACTCCCCAAGATTCCGATTCAGAGTATGCTCCTATCCACCAATAAATGTAATGACTATCAGAAACGAAATAATCCTTTATTTTTTAAGTCCACCAACTTTTTTTATAAAAAAGAAAGAAGAATAGGAACGAAACGAGGATATTTTTTCATATATTTCGAATTTTTTTTTTTTTTTCATATATTTCGAAAATAAAATAGAATTTATGTCATGAATAATAAACTAATAGAATGTCTAATTCTTTTTCGTAATTGAAAACCACGACGGGCTTAAATACCTATTTTTTTTTTTACAAGGAGTATTTTATTAACGGATTAAGTTATTACTCAACAAATAGAAATTAAAATTTGTAAAGGATGAGATGAATTCCGAAGCGCCTTTTTATTATTATAATTTGAGCAGACAGAATTCCATTGGTATAATTCGGGACCCCAAATATATTTAGATTTAATCTATTTTAGAACACATCATATCCATCTAAATAATACTAATCTGGTCCTTAGATTTATTTATGGCCCCCGAGGAGCCGTATGAGGCGAATACCTCATGTACGGTTTTGTAATAGCGGTGAGAATAGTAATGTTATCACCGACTAGGATTATCTAACAGTTTAAGTACAGTTGATATAGTTGAGGCACAATCAAAATATGGTTTTTGGGGATGGAATTTGTGGCGTCAACCTATAGGTTTTATCATTTTTCTAATTTCTTCCCTAGCAGAATGCGAGAGGTTACCGTTTGATTTACCAGAAGCGGAAGAAGAATTAATAGCGGGTTATCAAACTGAATATTCAGGTATAAAATTTGGTTTATTTTATGTTGCTTCTTATCTAAATCTATTAATTTCCTCATTATTTGTAACAGTTCTATACTTAGGCGGTTGGAATATTTCTATTCCGTATATATCTATTCTGGAGCTATTTGAAAGGGATCAAATTTTTGGAACAACAATCGGTATCTTTATTACATTAGCTAAAACTTATTTGTTCTTGTTCATTTCTATCGCAACAAGATGGACTTTACCTAGGCTAAGAATGGATCAACTATTAAATCTTGGATGGAAATTTCTTTTACCTATTTCCCTCGGTAATCTATTATTAACAACTTCTTTCCAACTCTTTTCACTCTAAATTAAAAATGAATCCAACATATTCATTACTTGGTTTAAACAAGAGAAAGAAACAAAGATAAAATTATTCATATATAATTACAATATGCTTCCTATGATAACCGGGTTCATGAATTATGGTCAACAAACCCTACGAGCTGCAAGGTATATTGGTCAAGGTTTCATGATTACCTTATCCCACACAAATCGTTTACCTGTAACTATTCAATATCCCTATGAAAAATTAATAACCTCGGAACGTTTCCGCGGGCGAATCCATTTTGAATTTGATAAATGCATTGCTTGTGAAGTATGTGTTCGAGTATGTCCTATAGATCTGCCTGTTGTTGATTGGAAATTGGAAACTCATATTCGAAAAAAGCGATTGCTTAATTACAGTATTGATTTTGGAATTTGTATATTTTGTGGTAATTGTGTTGAATATTGTCCAACAAATTGTTTGTCAATGACTGAAGAATATGAATTTTCAACTTATGATCGTCACGAATTGAATTATAATCAAATAGCTTTGGGTCGTTTACCAATGTCAGTAATTGACGATTACACTATTCGAACAATTTTGAATTCACCTCAAACAAAAAATGGGTAAACCCATTAAGTTTATGAAAAAACGAATTAAAAATTTTTATTTTATTTATATAATAATATTAATATAATATTAAGTATTAAGGCTCATTCTTTTAATATAATATATTCGTAATTACATTACTTTCTTGAAATCGATATGTTGAAAATACATTTTAGCCTAAAAAAGCGAAACTGTCTAATAATTGTATCTACATAAATTCATATACATTAGATTCTAATTTAACTCTATTAGAAACATATTAAAAAAAATTACCCGGTTAAATTAATAAGGTCATGAAAAGGATTTAGATTTTTTCTTATTTTAATAATATAATGGATTTGCCTGGATCAATACATGATTTTCTTTTAGTTTTTCTGGGATCCGGTATTCTAGTAGGAGGTCTGGGAGTGGTATTACTTCCCAACCCAATATTTTCAGCCTTTTCCTTAGGATTTGTTCTTGTTTGTATATCTTTATTGTATATTCTATCAAATTCCCATTTTGTAGCTGCGGCACAACTCCTTATTTACGTGGGGGCCATAAATGTTTTAATCATATTTGCTGTGATGTTCATGAATGATTCAGAATATTCCACGGATTTCAATCTGTGGACCGTTGGGAATGGGATTACTTCGTTGGTTTGTACAACTATTCTTTTTTCATTAATTTATACTATTCTAGATACGTCATGGTACGGGGTTATTTGGACTACAAGATTAAACCAGATTCTAGAGCAAGATTTAATAAGTAATAGTCAACAAATAGGAATTCATTTATCAACAGATTTTTTTCTTCCATTTGAACTCATTTCAATAATTCTTTTAGTTGCTTTGATAGGTGCAATTTCTGTGGCTCGTCAATAAAAAACGTTCTAATTAGTAAATACCAAAGAAAACTTTGTGTATATTATGATAGTCTTTTTTCGTGCATTCAATTAAATTTGATTGAATACTATTTTTAAATATAAATTTTTATATTTGATATATATATTTGAATTTTTTTTACCTAATATAGTTTTTATTCGTACTTTTTTGTTATATTCTAGTTGATTGAATCCGGTGAATTATTATTCAGATTGAAATGAATCAAAATTGATAAGGAGTTGATGAATGATACTCGAACATGTACTTGTTTTGAGTGCCTATTTATTTTTTATTGGTCTTTATGGATTGATCACGAGTCGAAATATGGTTAGGGCTCTTATGTGTCTTGAACTTATACTCAATGCAGTTAATATGAATTTCGTAACATTTTCTGATTTTTTTGATAATTCCCAACTAAAAGGGGATATTTTCTGCATTTTTGTTATAGCAATTGCAGCCGCTGAAGCAGCTATTGGATTAGCTATAGTCTCATCAATTTATCGTAACAGAAAATCAACTCGGATCAATCAATCGACCTTATTAAATAAGTAGCATAAATAAAAAAATTATAGATTTAAATTTGCATACATATATAATAGGTTATCATTTACTAGATTATATTTGTGAAAAGCTACGAAATCAAAGTATTTTAGCCCTTTTTTTTTTTTATCAATTGAGCCAGAATTCATTACAAAAATTCTATTAAAGGAAATCATTGCTTCATCTAGTATTTTAATATATCATTCAGTTATAAGTTTACTAGATTGAAAATTTATGACATTAAAAAAACTATAGATCCTATGTCACATTCAGTAAAAATTTATGATACCTGTATAGGATGTACTCAATGTGTCCGAGCATGCCCTACAGACGTATTAGAAATGATACCTTGGGATGGATGTAAAGCTAAGCAAATAGCTTCCGCGCCAAGAACCGAGGACTGTGTTGGTTGTAAGAGATGTGAATCTGCCTGTCCAACGGATTTTTTGAGCGTTCGAGTTTATTTATGGCATGAAACAACTCGAAGTATGGGTCTAGCTTATTGATACGTTACCGAAAACCTCATTTGAATAAATTTGGAATACATTTTTTTTTTTTATTGACAAGTACTCGTACTCAAAAAAGTTAAATTATATTTTTTTATTTATATATTTTTTTTGAGTACGCGTTCTTTGGACCTGGTGTATCTTGTCTTTACCACGAATGATTTTCCTTGGTTAACAATAATTGTTGTTTTTCCAATATCTGCTGGTTCGTTAATGTTATTTCTCCCGCATAGGGGAAATAAAGTAAATAAATGGTATACTATATGTATTTGTATATTAGAACTTCTTATAACGACCTACGCTTTTTGTTATAATTATAAAATGGACGATCCATTAATTCAAATGTCCGAAGGTTATAAATGGATAAATTTTTTTGATTTTTACTGGAGAGTGGGAATAGATGGACTTTCTATAGGAACTATTTTACTGACGGGATTTATTACTACTTTAGCTACTTTAGCAGCTTTTCCTGTTACTCGGGATTCCCGATTATTCCATTTCCTGATGTTAGCAATGTACAGCGGTCAAATAGGATCATTTTCTTCTCGGGATCTTTTACTTTTTTTCATCATGTGGGAATTAGAATTAATTCCCGTTTATCTACTTTTATCCATGTGGGGTGGAAAGAAACGTCTGTATTCAGCTACAAAATTTATTTTATACACTGCAGGAAGTTCTATTTTTTTATTAATAGGAGTTTTAGGTATAAGTTTATATGGTTCGAACGAACCAACATTAAATTTAGAACTATTAGCGAATCAATCCTATCCTGTTACACTCGAAATACTATTTTATATTGGATTTCTTATTGCTTTTGCCGTCAAATCACCGATTATACCTTTACATACTTGGTTACCTGACACCCACGGCGAGGCACATTACAGTACCTGTATGCTTCTCGCTGGAATCTTATTAAAAATGGGCGCATATGGGTTGGTTCGAATCAATATGGAATTATTACCTCACGCTCATTCTATGTTTTCTCCTTGGTTGATGGTAGTTGGTACAATCCAAATAATTTATGCAGCTTCAACATCTCCTGGTCAACGTAATTTAAAAAAGAGAATAGCCTATTCTTCTGTATCTCATATGGGTTTTATAATTATAGGTATTGGTTCGATAACGGATCCTGGACTTAATGGAGCTATTTTACAAATCATATCTCATGGATTTATTGGCGCTGCACTTTTTTTCTTGGCAGGAACTAGTTATGATAGAATTCGGCTTGTTTATCTTGATGAAATGGGTGGAATGGCTATCTACATTCCAAAGATATTTACAATGTTCACTATCTTATCTATGGCTTCCCTTGCATTACCGGGCATGAGTGGTTTTGTTGCAGAATTAATAGTTTTTTTTGGAATAATTACCAGCCAAAAATATTTCTTAATTTCAAAAATTTTAATTATTTTTGTAATGGCAATTGGAATGATATTAACTCCTATATATTTATTATCTATGTCACGCCAAATGTTCTATGGATACAAGTTAATTAATGTCAAAAACTTTTCTTTTTTTGATTCTGGACCCCGAGAGTTATTTCTTTCAATCTCTATTCTTCTACCCATAATTGGTATTGGGATTTATCCAGATTTTGTGCTCTCATTAGCAAGTGACAAGGTCGAATCCATTTTATCTAATTATTTTTATGGATAGTTTTCAGGAAATTAAAAAAAGCATTAAATTGAATTGTAATCATAAGTCTTTGGTCTTTGTATTGTGAGAACCTTTTGAATCATTGTACTACTTGATTCAAAAGGTTCTTCATTATTTACTACTAAAACTAAATTAGATAAATTAGATTTCTTAAACTAAATTAGATTTCTTAACTTATATGAAGTTATATATAGATGCTATTCTTTTTTATTTGGATCCTTTATTTTTTTGTTAATTTTTTATTTAATTAGATGTAAATGAACCATAACTATGTAAACCTATTCCTAAAAGATTGACGCCAAAATAGCATATCCAAATTAAAATAAAGCCTATCGAAGCCACAATTGCAGAATTTATACCCCTAACATTCCTATTTGTTTTAATATGTAAATAAATTGCGAATATGGTCCAAGTTATAAATGCCCAAGTTTCTTTTGGATCCCAATTCCAATATGAACCCCATGTCTCATTAGCCCATACAGCTCCTGAAAGAATGCCGACGGTTAAAAAAATAAATCCAAGACTAATAATACGAAAACTCCAATAATCTAATTGTTCAATCAATTGATACCTATAATAATTTATAGAAAAACTAAAATTAATGTTTTGTTGTAGTAAAATATAATTTTTTTCATTTATGTAGTAAAGTACATCAAAAGAAAATAATTCATTTAATAAATTATTTTTTTTAATATTCTTTTTCCAAAAAGTAGGGCCGACTTTATGAAATGTAACGACTAGAAGAGCTATTGATAATAATGATCCGCATAACAGAGCGCCATAGCCTAATATCATCATACTTACGTGCATCATTAACCACTGGGACTGGAGAGCTGGTACTAATATTGCAGACTGAGGCATTTTGTTTAAAAGACCTGAAGTAGCAAAACCTTGAATAAAAATAGCACTTGGCGCAGTTATTGCGTTTAGGTTATTTTTTTGTTTTTTATTAAAATAGGAAACCATATGAATAATTGAAAAAGCCCATGAAAGAAAAATTAATGATTCATATAAATTACTTAATGGAAAATGTCCTGAATAAATCCAACGGGTTAATAATAATCCTGTTATACCAAAAAACGTAATTACGATTCCTTTATCTGATGAATCAAAAAATCCTATGATTTCATCTAAATTAACTAATAAAGTTAAAAAATAAATCATCAATACAATTGAAACGACCGAAAAAGATATATGAGTTAATATATGCTCTAAAATTGAAAAAATCATAAAAAATTTGTTAAAAATTAATAAATTAATACTAGGGTTTACCCTATTTTAGAAAAAGGTCGGGTATTAGTTTTATTATAAAGCTTATAATATCTCTTTTATAAGATCTTATGCCGCTACTCGGACTCGAACCGAGATGCTGTAGCACTGCTTCCTAAGAGCAGCGTGTCTACCAATTTCACCATAGCGGCAACTTGTTCAAAACAATACTAACAAATTTTTATTCAATCGTCGAGATTAAAATTTAAATAAAGAAGCCAATTCCGTGTAATTTATAATTGATTTCATGAATAAAAACTTGTTTAATATAGGTATTTGAGTCTTTAAATTAAATTAAGATCTTTTTTTTCTGAGTTAGTTTAAATTATTTTAATTCACTTTTTGTACTTTATATATTTTTTTTTTCTAGAATACAATTAAAATTTTAAGTAAATTAAAAGTAGTTGGGACTTAAACCCCCAAAGAAAAAACTGTAACTGTAAATGCTCTTTATCATTTTTTTTTTTTTTTTTATGATTTAAAAATTATTTTTCTAAAAATGAAAACTTCTCCAAAATCCTTAGAAATTTTAAATAAAATGAGATTTGCCTAATTGTTCACGAGAAATTAAAAAAAGAATTATAAAAATATCTATATTGTACAAACAGAAGATTTTTTGATCACTTTAAAATAATATATTTGGATCACTTTAAAATAATATATTATTAGTTATTATTATTATCTAATATTAACTTAATTATGTATGGATGCCTTTTATAAATTTGATTCCAAGTAAAGAATATAATTATAATAATTAAGAGAAATAAAAACTCCTAAAGGTATAAAGTTAAAAATTTTTAACTTAAATTAATTAAATTGAAGAACTAATTGATTTCGCTTAAAGATCTTGTATTTACTCTTAACGAGTAAATACAAGATCTTTATTTATTATTGCATGAAGTTGGTGATGGGGAAAATAAGAATCCCTTTTTTTTTCTCTTTTGGTTCCTATTTTTTTTTTATATGTATTCTAAAAAATTTTGTTTTGAAGTTAGGCTAATTCTAATTATTCTAGTGTTTTTTATTTATTTTGTTGTACAAAAAAACTTTTTGAATTACCTGTAGAAAGGGATTTCCCTAACGAAAAAGCTTTCAACGATGTCCAATACCCCTTCCTTTTCCAAAATTTTTTACGAATACGCTTTTTCGAGATAGAAGTACGTTTTTTTGGAACTGCCATTCAAAAATGAAAAAAGTTTTTCAGTGGTATAATTGGATGTCAAAGACATTTATTATTCTATTCTTTTGTACTCCGTATCGAGTTATTTTTTCTTTCACATTTTATTATATATTATTTTCAAAACAAAAAAGACATTCAAAAGTTAAAAACCCAACTTTTTTTATAAAATTGGGTTTTTAAAATTTTATTTTATTTAACGTTTGAAATACGTACGAGAGTGCTCAAGTGCTCATTTAATTAATCTATACTGATAGATTATATTATCAAAAAAATTCTCAAATTTCTTCACTTCATATGTAAAAACAATATCGATTATAATAATCTTTATTACAAATAAAAAAAAGATCACTTAGTGTACTGGAAGACAATCACTAAATTCCATAATTAAAATTAATTCCTTAATAATTCTAAATAATCAAACTCAACTAATTTTTTTATGTAAAGTTTTTTATTATATAATTAATATTAAGTATTTTTTGTCGTGTAAATCTTTGTTCTATTCTTAATATATGTATATAAATTATTGTAATACGAATTATAATTAACTTTTTCTGTATATGCATAAAATAAAATTTTTATTTAGTAGTAATAAAATAGTAGTAATAAAAAAATACAAATAATTTTTTTTTTTGTAATATATATATAATATATATTTTAAAAGATTTCTGAAGGATTATACTAATTCGATTCGAAAAAATTTCTATTTAGGTTTGAAATCGCGTGCTTTTTTATTGTCCCCTTTGAAAAAAAAAAAAAAAAAAAAATATATATATATATATATATATACAAACCAGTGAATAAGAAATAAAAAATTTAAGAATAAAATAAAAAGGGTTTTTTATTTTATGGAACATACATATCAATATTCATGGATCATCCCTTTCATTCCACTTCCAGTACCTATTTTACTAGGGGTTGGACTTCTACTTTTTCCGACAGCAACAAAAAACCTTCGACGTATGTGGACTTTTCTGAGTATTTTTTTGTTAAGTATAGTTATGATCTTTTCACTCTATCTATCTATTCAACAAATTTTTATAAGTTGCATTCATCAAAATGTATGGTCTTGGACCATAAATAATGAATTTTCTTTTGAGTTCGGTTACTTTATTGATCCACTTACTTCTATTATGTCAATATTAATTACAACTGTTGGAATTCTGGTTCTTATTTATAGTGACAATTATATGTCTCATGATCAAGGATATCTGCGGTTTTTTGCTTATATGGGTTTTTTTAATACTTCAATGTTAGGATTAGTTACTAGTTCTAATTTGATCCAAGTTTATTTTTTTTGGGAATTAGTTGGAATGTGTTCGTATTTATTAATAGGTTTTTGGTTCACACGACCCGTTGCAGCGAATGCTTGTCAAAAAGCTTTTGTAACTAATCGTGTAGGGGATTTTGGTTTATTATTAGGAATTTTAGGTCTTTATTGGCTAACAGGCAGTTTCGAATTTCAGGATTTGTTCGAAATATTAAATAATTTAATTTTAAATAATAGAGTAAATATTTTATTCCTTACTTTGTGTGCATTTCTCTTATTTGTGGGTCCTATTGCTAAATCCGCACAATTTCCTCTTCATGTATGGTTACCTGATGCCATGGAGGGCCCTACTCCTATTTCGGCTCTTATACATGCTGCTACTATGGTAGCGGCGGGAATTTTTCTTGTAGCTCGTCTTCTTCCTCTTTTTATAGTTATCCCTTCTATAATGTATATAATATCTTTGATAGGTATAATAACAGTACTCTTAGGAGCCACTTTAGCTCTTGCTCAAAAAGACATTAAGAGAGGTTTAGCCTATTCTACAATGTCTCAACTGGGTTATATGATGTTAGCTCTAGGTATGGGGTCTTATCGATCCGCTTTATTTCATTTGATTACTCATGCTTATTCGAAAGCTTTGTTGTTTTTAGGATCTGGATCCATTATTCATTCAATGGAAGCTATAGTTGGATATTCTCCCGATAAAAGTCAGAATATGCTTCTTATGGGTGGTTTGACAAAACATGTGCCGATTACAAAAACTGCCTTTTTAGTAGGAACACTTTCTCTTTGTGGTATTCCCCCCCTTGCTTGTTTTTGGTCTAAAGATGAAATTCTTAATGATAGTTTGTTGTTTTCCCCAATTTTTGCAATAATAGCTTGTTCAACAGCCGGATTAACCGCATTTTATATGTTTCGGATTTATTTACTTACTTTTGAAGGACATTTAAACACTTATTTTATAAATTACAGTGGAAAAAAAAGTAGCTCCTTATATTCAATCTCTTTATGGGGTAAAGAAGAAGAAAAAAAACTTAATAGAAATTTTGAGTTAATACCATTATTAACAATGAATAATACGAAAAGAGCTTCTTTTTTTTGCAAGAAAACATATAAAATTAGTAATAATGTAATAAATCAAACTTTTATTACTGTTGAAAATTTTGGGCTTAATACAAGAACTTTCTATTATCCCCATGAATCAGACAATACTATTCTATTTCCTATGCTTGTATTGCTTTTATTTACTTTGTTTATTGGAGCCATAGGAATTCCTTTCAATCAAGAAGGAATAGACTTTGATATATTATCAAAATTATTAACGCCGTCGATAAACCTTTTGCATAAAAATTCAAAAAATTTTGTGGATTGGTATGAGTTTTTTATAAATGCAACTTTTTCAGTCAGTATAGCTTTTTTTGGAATATTTATAGCATACTGTTTATATAAGCCTTTTTATTCATCTTTATTAAATTTAACCTTACTTAATTCATTTAAAAAATGGAGTTCTAAAAGAATTCGGTGGGAAAAACTAATAAATTTTGTATATAATTGGTCATATAATCGTGGTTACATAGATTCTTTTTTTAAAGCATCTTTAACTGAAAGTATAAGAACAGTAGCAAAACAAACTAATTTTTTTGATAAACGAATCATTGATGGAATTACAAATGGAGTAGGTATTACAAGTTTCTTGGTAGGAGAAGTAACAAAATATATAGGTGGAAGTCGCATCTCTTCTTATCTGTTCTTGTATTTGTCTTATGTATTAATTTTTTTAATGATCCTCTTTTTTTTTTATTTTGAAAAATTCTAAATTCGAATTTTCTTTATTTCCATCTAGATTTTCAGAAACTGTTTTATAGTATGTTCGAACGTGG